AAATAGAAAAATATTCGAAATAAATAGAATAGATAGAATAGAAAGAATTCGAAATAAATAGAATAGATAGAATAGAAAGAATTCGAATACATGGAAAAAAGATTCTGGCTAGATCGTCCGCTTGACAATACTGCCTTTTTTGATTTCTATATATATAAATAATATTATTAATTTTTGTGGATCCTTGCAAGTAGTAGTGGCGCTACTCATAAAACTTGATGGGAGAGGAGGATTCCTATGAAAATGAAAGAATTTTTACTCTTGCTAGTGAACAAAATACTCAATTCAGTGATTGGGGGTGGACTCTTTTGTGGATTTATGACCACAGCCACCGTAGGTCTCGGCTATTTCTTCGTTGTAGCCAGTTTCTTCATAAAAGACAAACAGTTCTTCATAAAAGACAACCAGAGACGGGTAGCAGCAATGACTGGTTTTGTTACGGGACAGTTCGTGATGTTCACATCGATCTACAATAGGCCGCTCCATGAAGGATTGGTTCAACCTCATAGCATCATTATGCTATTTCTAGGCTCTTTCTTCGTTCAACTCTTCTGGACTAGTCGAAAAACTTTGCGCAACAGGCGCTTTTTGGATCCTCACGATCTTATCACTAAAAGAAAGTACGTGCTCCGCCTTCAATTGGAATTTATTATTAATTTCTTTGTGCAATTATGCAACCCGTACCTTGAACCTGATTCAATGATCCCCGGATTAGTCAACTTTTGTCTCTCTCGCTATAACAACGACAACGAAAAGAGGATCTTATTTGTAAGAAGTAGTTTGGCTGGTTGGTTAATCGGACACATTTTCTTCATGATTTTCTTCATGAAGTTGTTGGAATTCATATTGATCATAATCATTTGGGTAAGAAAGAACTTTTTTGAATCTGATGACGAAGATGAAAATGAAAATAAGTGAAATAGATCAACCTTTATCTATTTCACTGATTCTCTATTTCACTTATTCGACTGGAATGGCAGCGAATCGAACAAAAAAAAGTCATCAAAAAAATGACTGAGATAATCGAGTTAATATATATCGTATAGAAAACGATTCCACTTATAAGAAAGGAGGAAAAATAGACAGTGGCTATTCATTCCACTGCGCTAGATCGATAATCTATCTGCGAATTTCCGTATAGAAAGAAATAGAAAAAATATTCGAAATAAATAGAATAGAATAGATAGAATAGAAAGAATTCGAATACATGGAAAAAAGATTCTGGCTAGATCGTCCGCTTGACAATACTGCCTTTTTTGATTTCTATATATATAAATAATATTATTAATTTTTGTGGATCCTTGCAAGTAGTAGTGGCGCTACTCATAAAACTTGATGGGAGGGAAGATTCCTATGATGGTTCTATCTATTTATAAAGAAGAAACGATAAGAATGAAGGGCGTATGTTATCTAGGGAATCATATATGTTTTGGTAAATATGAAAGACTTGAACCCGTTTGGATCAGATCTATGTCCAGTTACAAAAAACAGAAAAAATGGAGGATCCAGGTTGGGGATGATTTTGAAAATGATAGCGACTCTTTTCAAAGCAAGGAGTTTCAAAAGTATATCAACGATACTAATCGTATCAATGCATTCCTCGAAAAGAAAATTTCGGATCTAAAGGATTTTATAGAGGAACTTGTGGAGGACGGTGTTATTCCGTCTTATTCAAAGACAAGGGCTCTCCCTTGTATTTTGCTATTTTTGGATTTTTTCTTGCAGGATTACATGAAGGTTAAAAATGGTTTGTCATCGGAAAGAAGAAAAGAAGCCAAAAAAGAAGCGGAAAGACAGGCGCACAGTCATCCGGAGACAGGGTTTCTGTATTCTGTGAAAATTCCATTTTTTCATCTAATAAATATAAATATGGAATATTCGGATTCTAATGCAAAGACAGATTTTCGGAATTCTGTGCAATTTTGATTTTCTTCTCTAAAAAATGATCCTCGTAGGAATAGATTCGTCGACTCGCAAATATCAGGTCTAACTCTAGATCGTTGTCTTGTCGAGTCGGGCCTACAGGATCTTATCGATTATATTCTCCGCGATTCTATTGATATTGATATTTTTCTAGAGGATGACAATTTCGCCAAGTATTACAATTTCGACGAGGCTAGTACTTGGCGAGAATTTCTAGAATTTTTTCGGAATGGTCTTTTCCAATATTTTGATATTTATTTTGATATTTTTCTAGAGGATGACAATTCCGACGAGTATTCCAATTCCGACAAGGCTAGTAATTGTCCAGAATTTTTGCGGGATAGTCTTTTCCAATTTGTGGATGATTTTCTTCAGGATTTCAGGAAGTTGAAAAATCTGCTTTTATCCGAAAAAGAAAAATATGACAAAGATGAAAAGAAAGGGAATGATTGGTCGGATTATGAAATCTAGATTTTGAGGATTTTCTGGATGAAGAGGGTAAAGAAGATGACGAAGATGAAGAGAAGGTTAATGATTGGTCGGATCATGTAAATAGCGATTTTGAGGATTTTCTGGA